TATCATATATACCACACCACTTGTGATTGTGATAAAAAAAAAAATTCTGCTCTGATACGTTTGTAAAAAGGTAGAATGAATGAGAAAGAGAACGAATTTTGAACCACTAAAAAAAAGAGAGGGTAGGAGAAATAGTCAAATCGGTCTTTTTGGGGGGATAGAGGGACTTGAACCCTCACGATTTCTAAAGTCGACGGATTTTCCTCTTACTATAAATTTCATTGTTGCCGGTATTTATATTGACATGTAGAATGGGACTCTATCTTTATTCTCGTCTGAGTAATAAGTTCTTCAAAAGAAACGATCTACCAGACTATGGAGTGAATGATTTGATCAATGAATATTCGATTCTTCAACTTGGAATCCCAATTCTTTTGTTTTCTTTTTCATTAATATAAATACAGCTTCAGGTTGTCATTTTTGAGATAATTTTTCATTTTGTATCCATAGTGTATTATAAACTTATCCTTTATGCAGTTTCGATATTCGATTAATTTCCCTTTCTTTCCCAAAAAAAGGCAGTCAACTCCATTTGTTAGAACAGCTTCCGTTGAGTCTCTGCACCTATCCCTTTTCTCGCTTTCTGAACCCTTGTTTGCTTTGTTTTATTCTCGTAAAACAGGATTTGGCTCAGGATTGCCCATTTTTGATTCCCGGGTTTCTCTGAATTTGAAAGTTATCACTTAGTAGGTTTCCATACCAAGGCTCAATCCAATTAAGTCCGTAGCGTCTACCAATTTCGCCATATCCCCCCTTGCATTTTGAGATTAGGACCTCGATGCCGTTCTCCCTTTTCTTTCATTTACGCTGAAACATAGAATTCATTAGATACGGATTCCTATATTGAAAAGTGTTTCGATTTCTTGTCAGAAATGATTCTATCCTTTCTGTATCCGCAATTCAATATATATGGATATATATTACATAACATTAACATATGCCTCTCTTACTCTCATTTTTCTCATGCAATCCGGTGGAATACTCGAACGGTCGATTCTTTTTTTTTTTTTTTCGTCTTTTCTTTCGTTGAAAACAAAAAACGGAGAAATGTATCATTAGACTCCCTCATTCTAATCTGGATTACAGTTATATGGATTGCATTTATCTGCATTGCATTTATCTGGATTTCATCTTTGTCTTTAATTTCATTTTTTTCTTATCTTCATTTTTTTCTTATCCTTTACTTAAGGCTAAGGCGGATCCTATATAACATAACAAAAAATAACTAAAATTGAAATTAATTAAATATTAATTAATCGTTTCTAATATAATAGTTCTAACTAATCATTTTATTAATTTCGAATTCAAATCGAATTATTTAGTCGAAAGCCAAAGCATCATTTTTTAGAATTAGAATAAAAGAATGGATAATTTAGATAATGTATCATAAGAAGCTAATACTAAATTCGATTGATAATTCAAAATAGATAAATAGATATCTAGAAAAAAAAAAAATAGAGATATAGAAAAAATAGATATATAGAATCAGTAGAATAATAATATTCTGTATATTCTATTCTATATAATAATAGAATCGAATATATTAATAAAATTAGGTTAGAAAAAAACAATTTCTAATGTTATTTGATTTTCAATTCAAAACAAAAAACTCTTATTACCTAATTAAGAGTAAGATATTTATTATTGATAAATACAGAAATCGAAATTCTATAGATCGCTATATTCTATTAATCGTTATTTTAATCGTTATGTTCTATAATATTCAATATTTATTTTGTATTTTGAATTTGATTCTCTATTCTTTTCTTTATGAATAGCTAAGAATGAATAGTTAATAGATAAGATTCTAGTAATTTACCGAATTTCTATGCATGCACCATCTCATTGCCGTTATTTAAGCCCGCTTAGCTCAGAGGTTAGAGCATCGCATTTGTAATGCGATGGTCATCGGTTCGATTCCGATAGCCGGCTTTTCTCTATTTGCTTGATTTTAAAAAATGATTGATAATGTCTTTTTGAAAGAAAAGAACATTGAAAGGGCTTCGTCCCTCTTTTCCAAGGGGCATCGATTTATTATGTTGTAGGAGCTTCTAATTATGAATCATAATTGGAGGAGTTAGACCTCGGCAGAATAAATCAAGAAAAAGAACCGTCTTTTGATTTATATTTATATATATACAATACAAAAAAGTGTGTGGATATTGATACATCTCATTATTCTTTGTAGTACAATACTTCAGTGGATTTCGCTTCATTTATCATTTAGCTCAGTTTTAGTTTTAATTTAGGTTTATGAAATTTCAATAAAATAAGGAGTTTTTATGTCACGTTACCGAGGGCCTCGTTTCAAAAAAATACGCCGCCTGGGGGCTTTACCGGGACTAACGAGTAAAAGACCTGGAGCCGGAAGCGATCTTAGAAACCAATCGCGCTCCGGGAAAAAATCTCAATATCGTATTCGTTTAGAAGAAAAACAAAAATTGCGTTTTCATTATGGTCTTACAGAACGGCAATTACTTAAATATGTTCGTATCGCCGGAAAAGCCAAAGGATCAACGGGTCTGGTTTTACTACAATTACTTGAAATGCGTTTAGATAACATCCTTTTTCGATTGGGTATGGCTTCAACTATTCCTCAAGCCCGCCAATTAGTTAATCATAGACATATTTTAGTTAATGGTCGTATAGTAGATATACCAAGTTATCGTTGCAAACCCCGAGATATTATTACAGCAAGGGATGACCAAAAATCGAGAGCTCTGATTCAAAATTATCTTGATTCATCCCACCATGAAGAATTGCCAAAGCATTTGACTCTTCACGCATCCCAATATAAAGGATTAGTCAATCAAATAATAGATAGTAAATGGGTCGGTTTGAAAATAAATGAATTACTTGTCGTAGAATATTATTCTCGTCAGACTTAAACCTAACTAAAATAACAAACCAAGGGTTCGTACAATTTTTCCCTTTCACTTAAGTTAAGTAAAGGGACACAAGGTAAGGAATTGGATCCGGAGATTTGTATTTTTCTCCCATTCATGTATCATAGATCAGTAGGCGGATCTTTATTCCCTGCCCGTTCTTTCTTTCCTTCCGTATCACAGAAATTAGGAATTGAGAATCCATCTCAAAGAAAGGGCTGAAGCATTGGTGAATTGGGTGAAGATACGGAAAGAGAGGGATTCGAACCCTCGGTAAACAAAAGCCTACATAGCAGTTCCAATGCTACGCCTTGAACCACTCGGCCATCTCTCCTACATAATGATTATGACCGAGAATCCGAGCGAATTGCGAGTTGTTCATATTCGATTGTTAGATGGGTACAGACACTCGAATCCATTCTAGCTATAAAAATGGAAAACTTTTCATCAAAGAAAGAATTTTTTCTTCGAGCCAGGGGGCTGGGAGAAAAAGATAATATAATTTTTTTTTTGAAAAATGGTTAAAAACAATAACAATAAAGATATATCTTGTTTGCCAAGACGGAGACGGCGCTCCTACCTTTTTCTGATATTTTTACCGGATTCAATCAATGAATTGGAACGAATCAACCGATCGGTCTATTTTGTTAGACTATGGTGAATGGATACCTTTAGATCATAATTATCTTTTTATTCGAATTCAATTTACATAAGAATTTGAAAATTTCTTTCCAATTTTAGGTCGCTTAACAACAACCCCTTAACCCGTAAATCTATTCCAAATTCATAAATCATCCTTTTCGATTTGATTGTATAGTGTATAAGCGTCTACCCGCTATGCACAAAACACAAAATGGAGGGTTATTCTATTTTCATTATAGAAGGATTATTGAAGAATTATTCGATTTTTTTCTTCTTTGGATCTTAATTTCAGAAAAACTTCTCGAATTCTCCTAATCCGCAAGATAAATTCTTTGATTCTTCTACTTTGATCAAATCGGAATAGTTCCTTTCATTCTTATACTACTACATTTGGATGAAATCGAATCGGATTCTAATATTTCTTATTTTTTATCGACCCCTTTCAAAAAGAAAAAATTGGATATGAGTCTGCTTTTATGTTATTTCGTACTGTAAAATTCCTTTACTTGTGGGATCGTTTTCTCACGAGAGTTAATGAAAAGAATTATAGAATGGATTTCTACCTATGCCTAGATCGCGGATAAATGAAAATTTTATTGATAAGACCTTTTCAATTGTGGCCAATATCTTATTACGAATAATTCCGACAACTTCAGGAGAAAAAGAGGCATTTACCTATTATAGAGATGGTGTGATTTGATTATTTTTTTATTTACCGCTTCGGTCTTAGGAGAAAGACGGAAGATTCGGGATAGAAAAGAACGAAAAAGATTATTGAAAAAATCGACGCTTGTTGAAGGTGAAGTTTCTAGATAAAACAATTCCTTCTGTCGTGTATCCCCGATTAATGCAGCCTCAGATGCTTCAATTGTCGATTTGAGTATTGAGCGAAAGGTTAACCTATGGGTTCTATATTACAGGCCAACCCTACCATACTAGACTAGTACCAATAGGCCGCATAGGGGAAGAGGCGCTACGCCTAGGAATCAACAACACGAAAACTTTGTTTAAAATTACCGCTTTTCCTTATCGGGATCGGGACTAAAAAGAATGGTTGGGATAACAAACATCCATCTCGTTGGTACTTTGGATACCCTTAGAACCATAGAAGACTGTTAAAGTGATTAATTCCTGGAAATTAAAGGGCGTTGAGAACAAAGAAATTGTTGGAGTTTACATTTTTATCTAGTACCAGTATCAACACGCGTGATGTTAAGAAAATATCTTTTGCAGAAAGGTTGGCTAGAGATTTCTTGTAAAAACGTTAGCCCCACTGAATTCATAATGAGAATATTTCAATCTTTTTTGATTCCATGTATTATTTTCATTATGCACATAGGGGAGGAGCCGTATGAGATGAAAATCTCATGTACGTTTCTGGAACGGAGAATTCTTTGAATCGAATGACGACCGTAACGGATGTCAGCTCAATCGGAAGGAAATTATGCGGAAGCTTTACAGAATTATTATGAA